CGTAAGGATTATATTGCACCCAATTTTTATGAAATACAAGATGCTCATTGAATAATCAGAAACAAATATTCATTTCTCCAACTCCAGGTATTAAAAGAATATTTGGACGTTTTCTTATAGACCAAACGGAGTAATTGACGTTTCATTCATTAGGTGGGCTAAAAAAAAATTAGAGGGTTCATTGAAATTATCAAATTTTGAAGATACTTTTTTGGATGAGCCGAGCCAATAGGATGAAATTAAAACAGTTCCACATCATGAACTATGTACCGCGCACATCACTTAGAAGGGCTCTAGAAAGTAACATAGGAAGAAATAAAGAAATAGAATATGAAAAATAGAATGAAATAATATTCTATTTGTACTGTATCTAAGATCAATCTTGGCTATTCACGCCCCTCACCTAGACTCTGCTTTTTGGTCTTTCAACTAAACAATTGAAATTTACACTTTCGACTATGTATGAAGTCATAACATTTTTTTTACTGGCGGAGACACGAACAAATAAAAAAGTAAGAAGAAACAAAATGGAATTCGTTTCTTTTGTATACTTTGAAATACACGAAATACAAAAAATACACAATATCCATCGTTTCTTTTACCCGTTTTAGATACATAAAACTTAATTAGTAAGGGGCTCCGACACTTAGATGGATAAGTATGTATCATGATCTATAACTAGAACACTGAATATGTATGTCGACCCATATCAATTAATTTGTAAAATAGATACTTATACAAATTACTCATGTGCCAGGAACCAGATTTGAACTGGTGACACGAGGATTTTCAGTCCTCTGCTCTACCAGCTGAGCTATCCCGACCATTCACGACGCATCATCCTCATTTTATTTTAATATAGGACTTGGGTCTATGTCAATTAAAAAAATGAAAAGATATTACAAAGTAATATCCAGGCCCTGGTAGAATTTCTTGTATTTTCAAAAAGAAAACTTTGTAAGTTTCAATACAGTACAAATAATACAAATAATGATATGGATTGTTAATTATTTAATTTTATTAAATTATTCAAAGATGCTCATTTGTACACGTATGATATATATCACATACAAGGCTTATGATGTGATAATAAAAAAAATTTCCGCTCAGATCGGTTTGTGAAATAGTAGAGTGAGAATGACTAAGAACTATAAACAATTTTGAGTCACTAACAAAAGGAGAAGATAAATAATTAGGGAGGCAACCAGTTCTTTTTGGGGATAGAGGGACTTGAACCCTCACGATTTCTAAAATCGACGGATTTTCCTCTTACTATAAATTTCTTTGTTGTCGATATTGACATGTAAAATGGGACTCTATCTTTATTCTTAATCCGATTAAAAAATTCTTCAAAATAAAAAGATTTATCAGACTATGATGGAGTGAATGTTTTGATTACTGAATATTTAATTCTTTTTTTTTCTATCATATTCATAGAAATAGATAGAAAAAAATTATAGAACCAGTTGGAGTCGTCATTAATCATTTTTAATCATTTGGCGATAGTATTTCAGTAAGTATACATCCGTAAGTATACATATGTATATAGGTTTATCTTTCATCTTTTCGGAAGTTTCGATGGAAGGATTCCTTTATGAACACAATGCAGCCAACTCCATTTGTTAGAACAGCTTCCATTGAGTCTCTGCACCTATCCTTTATTTATTCTCGCTTTATGAAACCCTTGTTTGTTTTCATAACACGGGATTTGGCTCAGGATTGCCCATTTTTAATTCCAGGGTTTCTCTGAATTTGAAAGTTATCACTTGGTAGGTTTCCATACCAAGGCTCAATCCAATTAAGTCCGTAGCGTCTACCAATTTCGCCATATCCCCCTTTTTTTGTGATGCGATTAGGATCACACACATCATGATGCCGTTTACTCTTTTTGTTCATTTCCATTTATATTATGATTATGCTAAAACCGTTGAATTCATTAGATATCGATTCCTGTATTGAAAAGTGGTTTCTCCGATTTGATTTCGTATCTATCTTCTTTCATGTTTATTGGAGACCGTAGTTGGTCCAACTAAAAATTCAATATAGATATATATCGCATAACATATATCTATTATAATAGATATGTATATTATATATATATGTCCCTATTCCTATCATTTTTAGTGTGCAATTTTGAATACTTGAACGGTCGATTCTTTTATTTTTTTCCTCTTAGGTTTCCCCTTTCCAAATGAAACCCTAGGAATGTTTTATTATGGTCTGGATTGCCCTTTTCTCTTCATATCCTTTTCTTAGGGCGGATCATAAAAAAAATGACAACGACAAAGGGTAATTTAGTATTTCAAATTTCAGTAATAGCCATATCTAATCGAATAGATATAATTAATCAATTAATCATTCCGTTAATTTACAATTATTTATTAATTAATTTTTTTTTTCAAATTATATAAATTCTATATTTTCGCATTCAAATATATATATATATATATATAATAAATATCGAATAAGATTATAACTTAATTATAAGATTATAACTTAA